GGGGCATTAGGAATCAAAATTTGGATATTTGCAGACGAGGAATAATGGGCCTTTCGTTGTCTTTCTGTTCCATCCATCCGGCAATTGAATAAAAAATCACAAACTCGTTCATTTTTTTCCGTTCAATCAAAAAAATGAGAATTTTTTAGAATTCTTAATTCTATAGGGTTGAATAACAATTCGATTGACTCCATCTCCATATAATTGCTATGCTTAGTGTGTGACTCGTTGGTTTTTTATTTAGAGTTAGGTTAGGATTAAAAAACAAAGGGCCATCCCCTAGTATGAACTAATAACTATATAACTAATAACCAGCTCATTGCTTCGTATTATCTGGATCCAAGGAACCAGTCGCTATATGATGTATTGATCATATTGTTGTAGCAACTGAAGCATTTTTTTTTTACATAAAAGAAAAATCAATCTATAAGGTTGTGAAGCAAAAACAAAGGGATATGGATAAATGGAGGGGTGAGAGAAAGAAAGAAAAAGAATAGCAATGATATATGATTCCAATATGTATGGTCTATGAACTATCTTATAAAAGGCAATGTAATAAAGCATTAATGTATTCGTCCATAATTAATAATTAGATTCGATGAATATGAATACAATTTATACGAAAAATCAAAAAGAATAAAGAGCGCCGAGTCAATAAAGACTGAGAAGATTGATTCAGGAACAAATTTTATTAGGAGCTCCATTGCAGAGTTCGGGCCTAGTCATTAATCGAGAAGCGATGGGAACGACAGAACCTGTGACTGAGGAAGATTCCCTTGAAAACGAATCCTAATGATTCATTGGGTGGGATGGCGGAACGAGCCAAGAACCAATTCATTTATTCTGATAGGTCATGGAACGCCCCTACGAATGAAAGGGATGTTGAAAGAGCAAATATTCGCCCGCGAAAGCCTTACTGGATTGCTAAGTTTTGGGCAATTCAATAAAAATAAATAAAATAAAGGTAAAAATAAATGAAGATTCATTAATTATAAAATGGAATTTATCATTTTATTTTATTCCTACGTGTACGTGACAGATTATATCTCAAAAAATTCCATGATTCATTATTCATTCAATTCAAAATATATACAATATTATTTAATCGTTTCATTCGCGAGGAGCTGGATGAGAAGAAACTCTCATGTCCAGTTCTGCAGTAGAGATGGCATTGAGAAACAACCATCAACTATAACCCCAAAAGAACCAGATTTCGTAAACAACATAGAGGAAGAATGAAGGGAATATCTTATCGAGGCAATCGAATTTGTTTCGGCGGATACGCCCTTCAGGCACTTGAACCCGCTTGGATCACATCTAGACAAATAGAAGCGGGGCGACGAGCCATGGCACGATATGCGCGTCGTGGTGGAAAAATATGGGTACGTATATTTCCAGACAAACCTGTTACAGTAAGGCCTACCGAAACACGTATGGGTTCGGGGAAAGGATCTCCCGAATATTGGGTATCCGTCGTTAAACCGGGTCGAATACTTTATGAAATGGGTGGAGTATCAGAAATTGTAGCCAGAGAAGCTATTTCTATAGCTGCGTCCAAAATGCCTATACGAACTCAATTCGTTATTGCGGGATAGGGATATGGAACGAAAGGAAAGGGGCCTTGTGATGAAAAAACCGCAGTTTTTTTATTTCTGGACAAACAATCTTTCTTCTTTTTTTCTTCGCCCTTTAGTTAGTTAGCATTGAAAGAAAAAAGAGAAAAATAATAAGAATGATATGATTCAACCTCAGACCTATTTAAATGTAGCGGACAACAGCGGGGCTAGAGAATTAATGTGTATTCGAATCATAGGAGCTAGTAATCGCCGATATGCTCATATTGGTGACGTTATTGTTGCTGTAATCAAAGAAGCAGTTCCCAATATGCCTCTACAAAGATCAGAAGTGATCAGAGCTGTAATTGTACGTACATGTAAAGAACTCAAACGTGACAATGGTATGATAATACAATATGATGACAATGCAGCAGTTGTCATTGATCAAGAAGGAAATCCCAAAGGAACTCGAGTTTTTGGTGCGATCGCTCGGGAATTGAGACAGTTGAATTTTACTAAAATAGTCTCATTAGCTCCTGAGGTATTATAAATAGATTCTAAATAAATACTAATAGATGAAAACATAATAAAACATAAAAAAAGGGAGGTTCATAGTAAGATATCTGAACTGAATTAGATTCCATTAATTAGTAGAATGCATTAGTAGATTGTTTCTCACGCATATACCTTTAATAATTCATGAAAAAAAAAGAGTAGAGCATGCTGATTATATAAAAACCCGGAGGCACCAATAATTATAGTTCATCATGGGTAGGGACACTATTGCCGAAATAATAACTTCTATACGAAATGCTGACATGGATAAAAAAGGAACGGTTCGAATAGCATCTACAAATATCACTGAAAACATTGTTAAAATACTTCTACGCGAAGGCTTTATCGAAAATGTGAGAAAACATCGAGTAAGCAAGAAATATTTCTTGGTTTCAACTCTGCGACATAGAAGGAATAGAAAAGGGCCATATAGAACTGTTTTAAAACGTATCAGCCGACCCGGCCTACGAATCTATTCCAACCATCAACGAATTCCTAGGATTTTAGGAGGAATGGGTATTGTAATTCTTTCGACTTCTCGAGGTATAATGACAGACCGAGAGGCTCGACTAGAAGGAATCGGGGGAGAAATTTTGTTATATATATGGTGATCTTTATGATCTACGAATTGCATCCGTAGGAAAACTTCCTATTTTTTTTTTGAAAAAAGAGGAAGGGTTGTCTAATATCACTCCTACTCCATGAGTTGATAATTAAAGGGGTTACCTGGAATGAAAGAACAAAAATGGATTCATGAAGGTTTAATTACTGAATCACTTTCCAATGGTATGTTTCGGGTTCGTAGTGACTTTTCAACATTCCTCTCGTTCGGATACAATCGGAGGTTCAAAATTTCAAGAGACTTATTTTCTTTTCTTCGAAGGAGTAGATTCAAAATTTAAATAAAATTAAGGAGAAACAAATATGAAAATTAGGGCGTCCGTTCGTAAAATTTGTGAAAAATGTCGACTGATCCGCAGGCGGGGACGAATTATAGTAATTTGTTTCAACCCGAGGCATAAACAGAGACAGGGATAAATTTTTTATTAAAAGAGACTCTCCAAAGGACTCAATACACAAACAAATAAAGGACCCATTTTGACATGAAAATAAAATATACGTATATTTCTGACTCATATTTAGGAGATGATAAAATATGACAAAAACCATAACAAGAATTGGCTCACGTAAGAGTGGGCGCATTAGTTCACGTAAGACTGGACGTCGAATACCAAAAGGGGTTATTCATGTTCAAGCAAGTTTCAACAATACCATTGTAACAATCACAGATATACGGGGTCGGGTTGTTTCTTGGTCCTCCGCCGGTACTTGCGGCTTCAAGGGCACAAGAAGAGGGACGCCGTTTGCTGCCCAAACCGCAGCCGCAAACGCTATTCGTACAGTAGTAGATCAGGGTATGCAACGAGCAGAAGTTATGATAAAGGGTCCTGGTCTTGGAAGAGATGCAGCACTACGAGCCATTCGTAGAAGTGGTATACTATTAAGTTTTGTCAGAGACGTAACCCCTATGCCACATAATGGGTGTAGGCCTCCTAAAAAAAGGCGTATATAGAAATCAGAATTGAGAATTGAACGAATTTCAAGAGAAAGAAATGATTAAATGATCGGATCAAATAATATGACTATGTTTCGAGAAGAAGTAGCAGTATCTACTCGGACACTACAGTGGAAGTGTGTTGAATTAAGAGAAGACAGTAAGCGTTTTTATTATGGACGTTTTATTCTGTCTCCGCTTATGAAAGGTCAAGCTGATACAATAGGCATTGCGATGCGAAGGGCTTTGCTTGGAGAAATAGAAGGAACATGTATTACACGCGCAAAATCTGAAAAGATACCACATGAATATTCTACCATAGAAGGTATTGAAGAATCCGTACATGAAATTTTAATGAATTTGAAAGAAATTGTATTGAAAAGTAATCTGTATGGAACTCGCGACGCATCTATTTGCGTCAAGGGTCCTGGATATGTAACTGCTCAAGACATCATCTCACCACCTTCTGTGGAAATCGTTGATACTACACAGCATATAGCTAGCCTGACGGAACCAATTGATTTTTGTATTGGATTACAAATCGAGAGTAATCGAGGATATCGTATGAAAACACCAAATAACGCTGAAGAAGGAAGTTATCCAATAAATGCTGTATTCATGCCTGTTCGAAATGCAAATCATAGTATTCATTCTTATAGTAATGGGAATGAAAAACAAGAGATACTTTTTCTCGAAATATGGACGAATGGAAGTTTAACTCCTAAAGAAGCACTTTACGAAGCCTCCCGTAATTTGATTGATTTATTTATTCCGTTTCTACATGCAGAAGAACAAGATAAAAATGTAGAGGACAATCAAAATAGGGTTACTTTACCCTTTTTCACTTTTCATGATGGATTGGATAAACTAAGAAAAAAAAAAGAAATCGAATTGAAATGTTTTTTTATTGACCAATTAGAATTGCCTTCGAGGACCTATAATTGCCTCAAAAGGTCCAATATACATACATTATTAGACCTTTTGAATAAGAGTCAAGAAGATCTTATGAAAATTGAACATTTTCGCATAGAAGATGTAAAACAGATATTGGTCATTATACAAAAACATTTCGTAATTGATTTACCTAACAATAAGTTTTTTATTTGTTGAAGTCCATTGGAATTGGAATGATTTCATCTTTTTTTTTTGCTTAAATTTATTCAGCACGATCCGTATATTATATATTATATTAAATATAGATTCAGAATTAACTGGAATAAACGTATCTAGGGAAGTGAATCTTCCCTAGAAAGATACGTTGTGATATTTTATTTCACGGTGGAATCAATTTGAAAAAGACCTAAAGTTAGAGATTTATCAATAGGTAATGTTGC